GGAATTCCTATAAATCCAATGAACAAAGTAAATAGGCCCAATATAAGTAGAGGAAATAAGATAGTACTGTCAGATTCACAAGGATAGGGATAAGGTTTTTTATTGTCAAAAGGAATCCTTGTACTAGTAACAAAGGGTTGTATCCTATTTCTAAAATTAGAATCAACCTGATATGTCTTTTTTGAGGAACTTTGACTAATTAATAAACAAGAATTTTGGCTAATTCTTTTTGAAACTCCCGTCCCCCACAAAGATATTGAATAGAAGGGGATTTTTTGTTTACAACTATAATTTTGAAAATGAACATTAAAATGTCCCTCAAAAGTAAGGAAATAGATCCGAAACATATAAAATGCGGTTAATCCCGCAGTGGACCAAGCTATTAGTGCAAAAGTAGCTGAATACAACCAACTATCATTAAGAATTTCATCTTTAGACCAAAAGCAGGCTAAAGGTGGAATACCAGAAAGAGAAAGTGTACCTAAAAAAAAAGACGTTTTTGTAATCGGTATATATTTTCCTAACCCTCCCATAAGAACCATATTTTGACTTTTGGAGGGTGAATAGCCAACAAGCCTTTCCATTGAATGAATAATGGATCCTGATCCTAAAAATAATAATGCTTTGGAATAGGCATGAGTTATTAAATGGAATAAAGCATTTCGACAAGATCCCATACCGAGAGCTAACATCATATAACCCAATTGCGACATTGTGGAATATGCTAAACCTCTCTTAATGTCTTTTTGAGCAAGAGCTAAAGTAGCTCCTAATAAGACTGTTATTATTGCTATCAACGAGATTAAATTCATTATGGGGGGTATAACTATGAAAAGAGGAAGAAGTCGAGCTACAAGAAAAATTCCCGCTGCTACCATAGTGGCAGCGTGTATAAGAGCCGAAATGGGAGTGGGTCCCTCCATAGCATCAGGCAACCAGACATGAAGGGGAAATTGTGCAGATTTAGCAACGGAACCGGCAAATAATAGAACAGCACACAAAGTAAGAAATAAGGGATTTACTTCATTAGTATAAATCAAGTTATTCACTATTTCGAATAAATCCTCAAATTCGAAACTACCCGTTATCCAATAAAACCCTAAAATTCCTAATAATAAACCAAAATCTCCTACCCGATTAGTTACAAAAGATTTTTGACAAGCATTTGCCGCAAGAGGTCGTGTGAACCAAAAACCAATTAAGAAATAAGAAGACATCCCAACTAATTCCCAAAAAATATAAATTTGTATCAAATTTGAACTAGTAACTAATCCTAACATTGAAGTACTAAAAAAATTCATATAAGTGAAAAATTTCAAATAAGATTGATCATGAGCCATATAATTATCACTATAAAAAAGAACTGTAATTCCAACGGTAGTGATTAATATTGACATAATAGAAGTAAGTGGGTCTAGCAAATAACCTAATTCTAAAGAAAAATCGTTACTAATGAGCCAAGACCATACATATTGATAAATAGAATTTCGATTTATTTGCTGAATAGACAGGTTGGTTGAAAAAACCAAGATTATACTTAACAATAAAACACTCTGAAAAGACCACATACGACGAAGTCTGATTGTTGTTGTTGGAAAAAGAAGAAGACCTAACCCTAGGAATATTGGAACTGGAAGTGGAATCAAAGGTATAATCCACCCATATTGATATGTCTGTTGCATAAAAAGTTTTTTTTAATTCTTAGTTTCCTAATTGATTTTTATTGTTTACGATTCACCAGATCTTATATATTTATTATATTTCTTTTTTTTTTTTGAAGATAATATTAATTAGCAAATAAATCGAACGAATATATGAATATAATAGGAAGTATAATAGGAAGGAAGAACTTCTTTTGAACAATACATGTCTTTCACATCCAACTAGAACAATAAGGAATTCTTTTTAAATGGCAGTTCCAAAAAAGCGTATTTCTACATCAAAAAAGCGTATTCGTAAAAATATTTGGAAAAGAAAGGGATATTTGGCCGCTTTAAAAGCTTTTTCATTAGGTAAATCTCTTTTGACTGGAAATTCAAAAAGTTTTTTTGTGCAGCAAACAAAAAATAAATAAGTAATAAAGTTGCAATCATCTGAATGCATTCAAAAATTGACTCATTTATTCTTTATTGATTCAACTCACTAGATAGTGGAAATTTTAATTTTATAGGAAATCTAAAATGAAACTCAGCTTACTCTTTTATCTTTTATTTTCTAGTCGTTACTTTTAGACTTTTAGATTATTTACTAAATTCAGTAAAAAAAGAACGAACCCCCTTTAACTTTTACTGAATTTAGTAAATAGAAATACTTTTTTATCAAAAAAAGGTATCTGTTGCTAACAAACAAATGAGCACAATAAAAGATTTTTTTGCGTGAATTTTTTTATTTCCCCTCTGGGGAAGCTTAGTTTCTCCATCAACACACTTTTTCTTACATTTACTAGAAAAAAGACGACAATTTTTTGTTTTATTTCTCTTTTTTTTTTATCTATAGACTATAGACGTTTTCGATAGGGGTCTTAAGATATTTAGTTAAGTGAATTAACCAACAGTTTGAAATACTTTCAAATAACTTGATTATTTTTGATTTGTAGGAATTAATATAGAAATTACTTAAATTACTTATATATCTCCTACTATCAACTCAATTAAATCAAAATTTTAGTATTTAGTAAGAGCTTTTAATAAGAACAATCTATATAGTTTGGATGTCTTCTTTTTCTGTTTTTTCTTCATTGATAACCTAAAAAAAATTGTTTCATTTCTTTCCTGAAATAAAAAAAAAAGAGAAAAGGTTCATTAAAATTGAAAAAGTAAAACAAAACCCTTTTTTAGTTATATCCCTTGATTGACTCTTACTTGAGATTTTAGGTTCGAATTATCTAGTTACAATAAAATTATCGAGTAGCCGGAAACCCACGAAAACCCCTAAGTCCCTAAACTAACGAACGCTAAAATCCCTAAAAGAAACTAAAAAAATTACTCTTAATCTTAATGGACTGCTAAATTGTCGACGATTGTTTATTCATTAGCTATTATAAGTCGAACACAAGCCGCTATGGTGAAATTGGTAGACACGCTGCTCTTAGGAAGCAGTGCTAGAGCATCTCGGTTCGAGTCCGAGTAGCGGCATGTCACTTTTTCACTTTTAAAAATAATAAATAGATTCTATAATTAATTCAACTCTTGAGTTGCATTTAAGCAACGCATTTTTTAAGATTTTGTATGATATTTTCAACCTTAGAACATATATTAACACATATTTCCTTTTCAATTCTTTCAATCGTAATTCTAATTCGTTTGACAACCTTTTTTTTTGTAGATGAAGTGGTACAATTATCTCATTTGTCCGAAAAGGGCCTGCTAATTAGTTTTTTCTGTATAACAGGATTTTTAGTTACGCGTTGGATTTATTCGGGTCATTTTCCACTAAGTGATTTATATGAATCACTAATCTTCCTATCATGGAGTTTTTCCCTTATTCATATAATTCTCTATTTCAAAAAAAAGAACAATTTATTAAGCATAATAACGAGTTCAAGTGCTGTTTTTACTCAAAGCTTTTCGATGTCAGGACTTTTAACTGAAAGACACCAATCTTCAATATTAGTACCTGCTCTTCAATCCGAATGGTTAACAATGCACGTAACGATGATGCTATTGGGTTATGCGTCCCTTTTATGTGGATCATTATTATCAGCAGCACTTTTAGTGATTACATTTCGAAAAAGCATAAAAATTTTCTGTCTTTTTTGTCAAAGTCATTTTTTATTACACGATTCATTTACCTTTGGTAAAATTGAATACATCGGCGAAGGAAATAATCTTTTAAAAATACAAAAAAATTCTTTTTTTTTCGCCAAGAATTATTACAGATCGCAATTGATTCAAGAATTGGATTATTGGAGTTATCGGGTTATTCGTTTAGGGTTTCTGTTTTTAACCATAGGTATTCTTTCAGGAGCAGTATGGGCTAATGAAGCATGGGGGTCATATTGGAATTGGGACCCAAAAGAAACGTGGGCATTTATTACTTGGATCATATTCGCGATTTATTTACATACTCGAACAAATCGAAACTTGCAAGGAGAAAATTCGGCAATTGTAGCGTCTATGGGCTTTCTTATAATTTGGATATGCTATTTTGGGGTCAATCTATTTGGAGTAGGGTTGCATAGTTATGGTTCCTTTACTTTAACATATAATTAAATTCACGAACATATCTTACGACTACAACAGAGTATGTTGCATATAAAATTTTTGTGTGAACCAACACGAACCATATGAATCAATACAATATTGTATTGATTCATATGGTTCGTATCCATGTGGTTTTCAATTTTCTTTACTTAAAAAAAACTTCTAAATGATTTGAAAATCATAGTATTTTTAAGTTTAGTTATGAAAATTGTTTAGAAAATAATTAGATATAACAATTTCTACCCTGTCAACCGACAGTGAAAAAATGAAATCCGGGTACATACCAATACTTAGGACGGGTAAAAAGAGAGAAATTGAAAGAAATAACTCTCGTGGTCCCGAATCAAAAAAATAAGAGTTTTGAGCATTAAAAAGCTTGTATCCGTAGAACATCTGTCGTGACAGAGATAATGAATAAATAGGAGTTAATATGATTCCAATTGCCATTAGAAAAGTAATTAGCATTTTTGGCAGCAAAAAATATTTTTGGCTGGTAATTATTCCAAAAAAAACTACCAATTCAGCAACAAAGCCACTCATACCCGGTAATGCAAGCGAAGCCATCGAAAAGCTACTGAACATCGTGAATACTCTTGGCATTGGGATAGCTATTGCTCCCATTTCGTCAAGATAAACAAGACGTATTCTATCGTAAGTCGTCCCCGACAAGAAAAAGAGTGCAGCACCAATAAATCCATGAGATATTATTTGTAAAAGAGCTCCATTAAGCCCTGTATCACTTATCGAACCGATTCCTATAATTATAAAGCCCATATGAGATATAGACGAATACGCTACTCTTTTTTTTAAATTCCGTTGGCTAAGAGATGTTGAAGCCGCATAGATTATTTGGATTGTGCCCACTATTACTAACCAAGGGGAAAATAGATAATGAGCGTGAGAAAATAATTCCATATTGATACGAATCAACCCATACGCTCCCATTTTTAATAAGATTCCAGCTAGGAGCATACAAGTACTATAATGTGCTTCTCCGTGGGTATCTGGTAACCATGTATGTAAAGGTATAATCGGTGATTTGACAGCAAAAGCAATAAAAAAACCAATATAGAATAGTATTTCTAAGACCCCAGGATACGACTGATTGGCTAATGTTTCAAAATTTAATGTTGGCTCATTAGAACCATATAAACCGATACACAGAACTCCCATTAATAGAAAAACGGAGCCTCCAGACGTGTATAAAATAAATTTTGTAGCCGAATACAGACGTTTCTTTCCTCCCCACATGGATAGAAGTAGATAAACCGGAATTAATTCTAACTCCCACATGATGAAAAAAAGTAAAAGGTCTCGAGAAGAAAATGATCCTATTTGCCCGCTGTACATTGCTAACATCAGGAAATGAAATAATCGAGAATCTCTAGTAACCGGCCAAGCCGATAAAGTAGCTAAAGTGGTGATGAATCCTGTTAGTAAAATGGGTCCTATAGAAAGTCCATCTATTCCTAATCTCCAATGGAAATCAAAAAAACGGACCCATTTATAATCCTCCACTAATTGTACTAATGGATCATCTGGTTGGAAATGATAACAAAATGTATAGGCTATTAAAAGGAATTCTAAGATGCATATACAAATAGTATACCAACGAATGATCCTATTTCCCTTATGTGGAAAAAAGAAAATTAAGGAACCCGCAGATATTGGAAAAACTACAATTAGCGTTAACCAAGGAAAAAAATTCATGGCAAAGACAAGATATACTTGGACCAGAAAACCCGTGCTCATAATATTCTTATGAGCACAAATTTTGTCGGTAAAAAAGAAAATAAAATGGGTTATGGGTTCAAGTCTAGTTTTCTAGAGCATTAATAAGTTAGCCCCATACTGCGAGTTGTTTCATGCCATAAATAAACTCGAACACTCAAGAAATCCGTTGGACAGGCAGATTCACATCTTTTACAACCAACGCAGTCTTCTGTTCTTGGAGCAGAAGCGATTTGTTTTGCTTTACATCCGTCCCAAGGTATCATTTCTAATACATCAGTTGGGCAAGCTCGGACACATTGAGTACATCCTATACATGTATCATAAATCTTTACTGAATGTGACATTGGATCTATACATTTTTGAACGTTATAAGATTTCGATCTGGTAATCTTAGAAACAAACCATATATTTAGATACCAGACGAATCAACAAGTTATTAGAATTTTTCTAATCAATCCATTTCTGGATTGCTTTTAGTAGACAAGGCCAAAATACTTTGATTTAGTCTATTTTTTTAACCAAGATCATACCTTAATGTAGCAACTATACGAATTTTAATTTCTTTATTTATTTTTTATTTATTAATATAATATTGAATATTCCAAATATTCAAATTTATATAATAAATACTATTTACTCAATAAATTGGATTCATTAATACGAGTTGATTTTCGATTACGATAAATTGCTGAAACAATAGCCGGTCCAATAGCTGCTTCAGCGGCTGCAATAGCTATAACAAAAATTGATAAGATTTCTCCTTTTAATTGACGATTATCAAAAAAATTAGAAAATGTTACAAAATTCATATTAACTGCATTCAGTATAAGTTCAAGACACATAAGGGCCCTAACCAGATTTCGACTTGCGATCAACCCATAGATGCCTATACAAAATAAATAGGCACTCAAAACAAGTACATGTTCTAGCATTGTTAAACAACTCCTTCTAAATCTCATAATTTTTAATCGAAATAAGAATTCAACCGATTCGATTGAATGACATATAACAAATATGAAATTTTTTCATTGATGATTTTAGTATTGTTATTGACGAGCTACAGCAATTGCGCCTATTAAAGCAACTAAAAGAATTATTGAAATAAGTTCAAATGGAAGAAAAAAATCTCTTGATAAATGAATTCCAATTTGTTGACTATTAATTATCAAATCTTGCTCCACAATCTGGTTTGATCTTGTAGGCCAAAAAATTCCATACCATGACGTATCTGGAATAGTAGTAATTAGCGAAATAAAAAGACTTGTCGAAACCATCAAAGTAATTCCATCCCCAACTGTCCAAGGATTAAAATAATTGGAATATTCTGAACCATTCATGAACATCACAGCAAAAATGATTAAAATATTTATAGCCCCTACGTAAATCAGTAGCTGCGCAGCAGCTACAAAGTAAGAACTCAGTAGAATATAGACTAAGGATATACAAACCAGAACTAATCCCAACGAAAAAGCAGAAAAAATTGGATTGGGAAGTAATACGACCCCTAAACCCCCTAAGATCAGACTTGATCCCATAAAGACTAAAAAAAAATCTGGTATTGGTTCAGGTAAATCCATTTAATTTAAAAAGATAGAAATAAAAGTATTTCATGACTTTATTGACCTGATCAGAAAAAAGAAGAGACTCCACTTCTTTTATGTTTATGATACTTCTTAACTTAATTAAACTTAATTAAAACTAAATGGAAGTTGAATGGGCGTGACTTGATGTAGATAGTGTTCTTGGAGCATTGTAATTAGATAATTAGACCCCCAGAATTTAAAATGTATATTTGAAAATCATTTTAAATGAAGATTTTAACCAATATCTTGATTGATCAAACAAAACCTTATTATTTTCTTATTTTTTCAGAGGGTTTATACGTTTTTTATTTGAGGCTAATTCGAAATTGTTCGAATTGTGTAATCGTTAATTACTGATGTCGGTAACCGACCTAAAGCAATTTGATTATGATTCAATTCATGACGATCATAAGTCGAAAGTTCATATTCTTCAGTCATTGATAAACAATTTGTCGGACAATACTCGACACAATTTCCACAAAATATGCAGATTCCAAAATCAATACTGTAATTAAACAACCGTTTCTTTCGAATATTACTTTCCAATTTCCAATCTACAACGGGTAGATCGATAGGACATACACGAACACATACTTCACAAGCGATGCATTTATCAAATTCAAAATGGATGCGGCCCCGGAAACGTTCTGATGTGATCAGTTTTTCATAAGGGTATTGAATAGTTATCGGTAAACGATTCACATGAGACAGAGTAATTGTGAAACCTTGACCTACGTACCGAGCCGCTCGTATTGTTTGTTGACCATAATTCATCAACTCAGTTAACATAGGGAACATATCGTGAATATGTATAAATTAAAAATACTTGCTTCTTTCTCTTGTTTCAGAGAAGTCATGAATAGAAACTACTCTAATACCTTAGAGCGAAAGAAGGTGAAACGAGGTTGTTAATAATAAATTACCTAGAGAGATAGGTAAAAGAAATTTCCAACCAAGATTTAATAGTTGGTCCATTCTGAGCCTTGGTAAAGTCCATCTTGTGGCAATAGAAATGAACAAGAACAAGTAAGTTTTACCTAATGTAATAAAGATACTGATTATTGTTCCAAAGACTTTACCCGGTTTATTTATGAAAAAAATGTCAGGAACAAATAGATAGGGAATCCAAAGATTCCAACCCCCAAAGTAAATAATTGTTACAAATAATGAAGAAACTAGTAGATTCAGATAAGAAGCAAGGTAAAATAAACCAAATTTGATGCCGGAATATTCGGTTTGATAACCGGCTACTAACTCTTCTTCTGCTTCTGGTAAATCAAAGGGTAATCTCTCACACTCGGCTAGAGCAGAAATCAAAAAAATGATAAATCCTATAGGTTGACGCCACAGATTCCACCCCCAAAAACCATATTTTGACTGTGCTTCAACTATATCAACTGTACTTGAACTGTTAGATAATTATAGTCGATCAGAATTACACTGTTTTCATCGCTATTCCAAAACCGTACATGAGATTTTCACCTCATACGGCTCCTCAAAGATCACGGCTAAATATAAGGACATTTCATTATTATTGATTTTTATATTTTGTAGGATAGAGTTAAAACTTCTCCCAAGGTCCCGAATTAAATCAAGGGAATTCTGTTTGCTATATTTTTTTATTATTTAATATTAAATTAATTAATAAATGCTTCGGAATTGATCTTATCTTTTTCTCGTATATTGTATAAAGGGATTTTACAAAAAGTAAAAGATTACTTCGTTCGTAATAGTTATTTTTTTAATCGACGGATAGGAGCATACTCTGAATCGGAATCATGGATAGTACTTCTTGATCATTTCTACCAACTAAAAGCCCCAATTCAAATTCCTTTTATGTATACAAATGTTCTCGCGGATAACTTAGAAAATCCTTATTACTAATCCTTTGTGTATCTTAGTCTTCCTAACCATCCACTCAATTTTTTTCAACCTGAATTTATTTTTTTTAATATACCTAGGCTAATAGATAAAAAAATCGATCTTTTAAACCCGCTCCAAGAAGTGATGAATAAACAACCAATCTTGGGGTAAGGTCTTGGGGTAAACAGTCTCTACTACTTATGTTTCCTTTTACTTAATCCTTGTACATAGGAAATGAGAATCAATCCTTTATTTACTGCAAAATTAAAAACCGTTTTATTTCACCCATATAACTATTAACTTTTATTCATCAACCCAAAAGATCAAAGAAAAATGAAAATATATAATCAACCTATTTAACTTGACTTTCTTCTTAGAATTCAAAAGAAAGGGTAGGTGAAATAAAGGATTTCACCGAATCACACGTAGAGATATTGATAGTACACACAAAGTTAATGGTATTTCATAACTAATCGATTGAGCAGCGGCTCGTAGACCACCCAAAAAGGAATATTTATTATTTGATCCATATCCCGACATAAGAAGTCCAATGGGAGCAATGCTTGAAATAGCGATCCATAGAAAAACACCAATACTAAGATCGGCTAGAATAAGGTGGTAGCCAAAAGGAATTACTGAATAACTTAGTAAAACTGCTACAACTGCGATGGATGGTCCGATACTGAATAAGTGAGTATCCCCTCTAGATGGAAGAAGGTTCTCTTTGAAAAGCAGTTTTGTACCATCTGCTAGAGCTTGAAGAATTCCTAAGGGGCCCGCGTATTCAGGTCCAATACGTTGTTGTATACTTGCGGATATTTCTCTTTCTAACCAAACAATTACGAGTACACCTATTATGATTCCTAATACAAGAGTAAAAATAGGGACAAGCGGCCATATGATTCTATATACCCCTTTAAAATTGAGTAAGAAGTCAAATCTATAAAAAGAGTTGATAGCTTTTATTTCTGTTGTATCCATTATCATTTTAACGATCAATTTCTCCCATAATGATATCTATGCTCCCTAGTATCGTCATAATATCAGCCAATTTCATTCTTTTAACTAACTGAGGAAGGATTTGCAAATTGATAAAACCCGGCGGGCGTATTTTCCATCTCCAAGGAAAAACACTCCGATCTCCTATTAGAAAAATTCCCAATTCTCCTTTTGGGGCTTCGACTCTCACATAAAGTTCTTGTTTCGACAATTCAAAGGTTGGAGAAGGTTTTTTACTAATAAATCGATATTCAAAATCATTCCAGTCGCTATCTTTTACTCTATCAAAACGTCGGATTTCTAAATTCTCATAGGGTCCCCCTGGAAGTGCTTCCAGAACCTGTTGTATAATTTTTACGGATTCTGTCATTTCAGCGATTCGTACTAAATAACGAGCTAATGAATCCCCTTCTTTTTGCCATTGAACCTCCCAATCCAATTCGTCGTAACATTCATAACGATCAACTTTACGAAGATCCCATTGGATTCCGGAAGCTCGTAACATTGGTCCCGATAAACCCCAATTTAGTGCTTCTTTTCCACCAATAATACCTACACCCTCAACCCGTTCTAAAAAAATGGGATTACGCGTAATAAGTCTTTTATACTCATTAATCCCTGTTAAAAAAAACTCACAAAAATCCAAACATTTATCTATCCAGCCATAAGGTAAATCAGCAGCTACTCCTCCGATACGAAAATAATTATGCATCATTCGCATACCTGTAGCAGCCTCGAATAGATCATAAATCAATTCTCTTTCTCGAAAAATATAGAAGAAAGGGGTTTGTGCGCCAATATCTGCCATAAAGGGCCCGAGCCATAACAAATGTGAAGCTAGACGACTCAACTCCAACATAATCACTCGGATATAACTAGCTCTTTTGGGTACTTGAATATTTCCTAACTGTTCGGGACCGTTTACCGTTATTGCTTCTGTGAACATAGTCGCTAAATAATCCCAGCGGGTTACATAAGGTAAATATTGTAAAATTGTTCGATTTTCCGCAATTTTCTCCATCCCTCTATGTAAATAACCCAATATTGGTTCACAGTCAACAACATTTTCGCCATCTAGAGTAATGATGAGCCGAAGAACACCATGCATTGATGGGTGGTGAGGACCCATATTTACTATCATAAGGTCTTTTCTTATATCTGGCCCAATCATAAGTTTTTTATTGATCAATTCTTCCATGAATTGCTGAAAGTCAAAAGAAATTAATAAAAATTTTAAATAAAAAATTCGAATTAAAGAATAAAAAAATAAGCGCTTAAAACAACATGAATTTTTCAATTAACGAATTTTTGTCTCTCGAATACTTAATTGACCAATTAATTCTTTATAATGTACTCTATTTTTTTTTGACAAATAAGCCAACAGCCGTTGACGTTTTCCTAAAATTTTTCGCAATCCTCTCTGAGATAAATAATCTTTTTTGTGCAATTCTAAATGTGAAGTAAGCCTCCGTATCTTATTGGTAAAACTTAATATTTGAAATTCAACAGACCCTCTGTTTTCTTCTTTTGAGCTAATCGAAATCAATACATTTTTGATCATACAAGATTTTCCCTCTTCCCATTTTTTTAACGATACGGATTTGACTGATGAATAAGAATAATGTTAGTAATTTTACTGTGGTATATACAACAACTTGAAGTTCTTTATCGAATTTATCGAATAGGGATAGGATAATATATATATAGGAAAAGGGTGCTACCAACAACGTTTCACCTCGGAATACATATATATCCTTAACATACTGAAACGACTGCCATTATTTGTATCAAACCAATAACGATTCATACAAGCTAAATCCTCTAATCGATAATTAGAGCAAGTCAAAAATTGGACTTTAATTAATTCATTCTTCTCTTTATGCTTATGTTTGTCAACAAATTGACTACAGTTGTTCGCGGTGCAAAATCCTAGATTTTTATTCGTATTTTTGGAATTGAAACTTATTTTCATTCTAAACTCTCTACGATATTTATGAGGTAAAATAGTTTCAGGAGCAAGTAAATCAAAAAAATTCTTATCAATATCTGCTTGTTCTGGGTATCCTTGATTATTTTTGTATTTACTCTTATGAACCAATGAAATACATAAAGTTTGATACAGAATAAATTGGCTATCATTTTTGACAGACAGGCGGGCGGGTTCGATAACTAATATCCCTTTTTTTATCAATTCTACAACATTTAAACTATTCTGAATTAGTAGTATATCCAAGGTCATTTCTCTTCGCTGAATCGAAGATATAACAACTTTTCTTGGATTTAAGAGTCTAAGCAGTAGACAATATATTTTGATATTATTGATCATTCGTTGATTCAAAGCATCGTCCCATCTCAATTGAAAAAGTAAATAACGTTTCAGCAATAAATTGAATTCTGCTTCTGCCTTGCTTTTGTATTGTTTTTTTTTTTTAGGCGGTATAAGCCATTCAACTTTTTTGTTCTCAATGATGTTTTTATTTTCCCGATAAACATTTTTATTTGGATTCCTTCGTAAAAGAAGCCCTTTACTTGGTATAACCCAAGGTTTCATTTTATATAGATTAGAAAGTATTAAAAATTCTGGGAAGAGCCAAAAGTTTAGGGTTGAGATGGGACACTTTCGTATTTCCTCATTCATTCCCGTCCAATCTAAAACTAAAAGGGTTTTTGGGGGGTTTGGTACCTTGATTTTAAGTTTTTTCGGAAGCGCAAGATAAAAAAGGGTTTTTTTAACAATTTTATCAGTTATTTGATAATTGTTAGTCTTAATCTTAGTATTTTGATTGCTTTTAGTATCGATCTTGATCCAGTATTCAATAGCGATCTTTTGTCTAAGATCAAAATAGAGAGTTTTCCAATCAAAATATTTTCTATCGGGGTTTTTTTTCATAGATTTTCTATTGCTCTTTCCTATATAATTAGTAATAGGACTCCTTCCCCGTATATCAAAAAAGTTGTATTTATGCGTGTTTGAGTTGGAATAACTATCTTGTTTTCTATTTACTTGTGTTTCAAAAGCTGATCCATAAATAGAGAAGTCCCTTTGATTTTTATTTTGAGAATTACTAGATTGATATGATAAAAGATCATATCGAGAGTTTTTTTTAAAATTATCTTTTTTATTCTGTACGAAATAGGCTTCAACAGGATTTTCTTTTTTGAACAAGATTAATACATCTTTTTCATACGAACCCTTTTTGCAATTTTGAGCCATAGGGTGTTGAGAAATTTTATTTCTCAACCCTTTGGGTAGTAATCTAGACCATCGAATCTTAGATAAATTATATTGATGATATCGTTTTAATTTCTTTACCCAGGTTTTCCAGTGATTTGTTCCATAATTGAAGCATTTATTATGATTTAATTCCAAGTGAATTATCCCTTCAAAGGAATTCTTTATTTTGATTTCAGTCTTAACAAAAAAAGGAATTCCGTAATCATGATATTTAAAAACATATCTTAATTTATCCAAATTAATACCTTGAGTTTGTGATAAGTTGTAAAATACATATGCTTGCGACAAGTAGGATAAGTAGCAACATTTTTGTGAATTTATTTGATTCCTAATAGTATTAATTGACTTTTGTATAGTTGAAATAATTGAAATAAAGTGAATTTTATTTTCGTTTTTTTTATTAATTCTTTCTTTATCTGTTTCATTAATATTTATGAATTTATTGATAAATTTGTTTATTGAGTCGAGAAAAAGTTGTCTAATGAGTTTGGAAAGATTAATGATATACAAAATAGGATTTATGTATATTCTTTCCAAAAAAAAATTTGAAAATTCCAACCCTTTATCTTTATAAATTCTTTTGTTAGCACTAATATATATTCTTGTGTTTTTTTTTTTATCTTTTGTCATTCTTTCTATTTGATTCCGGATTGTGATTGCCCTAGCAGTTATATCCTTATTTTTTTTTTCTGTCAGTGTCCGGTTTGAAGATTGAATTTGCTTAATCAATGATTCAGGAATTATCTCATTGATGTTTGTAGAATCTTTGTTGTTTTTTGTTTGATTCGATTTATAGACCTTGCTTATGCTAAAGAATAAGATTGGGTTTAATTTTGAAAATACTCTTATTTTTTTTTTTTTTTTTATAAAAAATGAATTTTGTATAACCCAATTTTTTATTTGTTTTGAAACTAATTTAGTCTTTACCCTTAAACTTTTTCGAACTAAGAAATAGGTATTTTTCGATTTTCCAATCTTTGTTTCCAATTCCTTAAAAATAGGTTTAAAAAAGGAAGATCGTTGTCGAGGAGAACCAAAAGGAAGGTCCGTTTCCAGCCCCCAAACTGTTAAAAAACAAAAATCATTTCTTTCTTTTTTGTTTTGCATTAGATTTCTACGAGAGGGCCGTAGTTTAGATCTGTGCCAAGGTTTCAGGCAGAAAGGAAATAGGATTTTTATTTGCATACCCTCTCTTAACCAATTTTTCGGAAATTCAGTTTCCGATAATTGAATACCATTATATGTACATATAATATGTAGTTCTCTATTCCATTCCTGTAGATCCTCAAACCATTCAGGAATTTGCAATAAAACCATACGTCCAATATTTTTTGCTATTATCAATGAAGGCAATAGAATATATTTTCTCAAATTCGATTGAGTT